AGAGGGTAGTTTAATTTAGAATCTTAGCTTTGGGAGTTAAGGGTAGGAGTTAAAATCTCCTTTCTCTGAGCACTAGGGAGGGTTTTAACCTCCGGCCTCCGGATTACAAGACCGGCGCTCTGGCGCTGAGCTACTAGGGCAGGCTCATTCAAGGGCTTTATTCTCGGCCCAGCCGGCTAGGGGGGCGAGGACTAGGAAGATGGTGAAATAAATTACGGAGGCGACTTGGCCAATGATAATAAATGGGTGTTCTACAGGTATGCCTCCAATCCAGGTGAGGATCAGTATGTCTGCTACTAGGGTTCAGAATAAGAATTGGGTCAGTGGTCGGAAGGTTAGTCCACGTTGTTTAGAGGTGTGGAGGATGGGGACAACCATAAGGATGAGGATGGAGAACAAGAGGGCGAGGACTCCACCCAGTTTATTGGGGATAGAGCGTAGAATTGCATAGGCAAACAAGAAGTACCACTCGGGTTTAATGTGAGGTGGGGTAACTAGCGGGTTGGCGGGTGTAAAATTGTCTGGATCTCCAAGGAGATTGGGTGCAAAAAGAGCTAGAGATGTTAGGCCTAATAGTATGGCCACAAACCCGAGCAGGTCTTTATATGAGAAGTAGGGGTGAAATGAGATTTTATCAGCGTCGGAATTAATTCCTGCCGGATTGTTTGATCCGGTTTCGTGTAAAAATAGAAGGTGGAGGACTGTAGCAGCTGCGATAACAAACGGGAATAGGAAGTGGAAGGCGAAAAATCGTGTTAGAGTAGCATTGTCTACAGAGAATCCGCCTCAAATTCACTGTACTAGGGCGCCCCCGACATAGGGGACAGCGGACAGGAGGTTGGTGATTACAGTGGCTCCTCAGAAGGATATTTGTCCCCATGGAAGGACATAGCATACAAAGGCAGTTATCATGGTGAGAAGTAATAGTACTACTCCAATATTTCAAGTCTCCTTATATAAGTAGGACCCGTAGTAAAGTCCTCGGGCGATATGTATATAAATACAGATAAAGAAGAAAGATGCTCCGTTAGCGTGGATATTACGAATTAGTCAGCCGTAACTAACATCCCGGCAGATATGGCAGACGGAGGAAAAGGCTGTTGAAATGTCAGAGGTGTAATGTATGGCTAGGAAAAGTCCGGTGAGAATTTGGGTGGCCAGACATAAGCCTAGGAGAGACCCAAAATTTCATCAAACTGAGATATTAGAGGGTGCTGGAAGGTCAACTAGTGCGTCATTAGCAATTTTTAGGAGGGGGTGGGTTTTTCGGAGGTTAGCCATTAGGTTCTTGTAGTTGAATAACAACGGTGGTTTTTCAAGTCATTAGTTTCGGTTAAAGTCCGAGCAGGAATTATGACTTATCTTGTGTCTTTATTTCTTTTAGGGTTGGTTTTAGGGCTTGTGGCTGTTGCATCTAATCCTGCTCCTTATTTTGCTGCCTTAGGGTTGGTTGTAGCAGCAGGTGTGGGTTGTGGGGTTTTGGTGGGCCATGGGGGGTCTTTTTTGTCTTTGGTACTGTTTCTGATTTATTTAGGGGGTATATTAGTAGTATTTGCTTATTCAGCAGCTTTGGCTGCTGAACCTTTTCCAGAATCTTGGGGGGATCGTTCGGTCTTGGGGTATGTGGTGGTGTATACGGTGGGGGTGGCTATGGTAGCAGGTTGATTCTGGGGTGGGTGGTATGAAACTTCATGGGTGGCGGTGGATGAATTTAAGGAGTTTTCTGTACTGCGAGGTGACACGAGCGGGGTAGCCTTAATATACTCCTGTGGGGGTGGGATGCTAATTGCGTGTGCGTGGGTGCTTTTATTAACACTTTTTGTGGTGTTAGAATTAACACGGGGGTTGAGTCGGGGGGCTCTTCGAGCAGTTTAGGTTAGCGTAAGTAGGACGGCTAGGGTTGTTGAGAGGAAAAATAGAGTGAGGTATGTTTTAATTATGCCTTGTTGAATATTACTTGTTGTTGTAACTATCGGCAGGTGGGCGGAGATAACTCCTTTTGGGCCGACCTTTTCAAATCATGTTTGATCTACTATTTGGCTGGCGATGGTTTGTCCTAGAGTTAAGTTTAGCTTGGGGGCTAGTCGGTGGATAATGGCAGGGAAGAATCCTAGTATGTTAGAGAAGTTGTGGGGGACGAGGTTGGGTACAGCTTTAAATTGCTTGTTGGTTAGTGATGCAAGTTCTAGTGCGATAAGAAGGCCTAAGATAGTAACTAGGAGAGCGGCTAATTTCAGCGGAAGGGGTATGGTTATTACAGGGGTTTTAGAGGGAAGAAAGTTTGAGGTGATTAAAAGTCCTGCAACAATGCTTCCTCAGGCCAATCGTTTGATTGGGTTAATAACGGAGGGGTTATTTTCGTTAATGGGGGTAATGGCTGTAAAGCGGGGGTGTCCCATGGAGACGAAAAAGACAACTCGGAGGCTGTAAACGGCAGTGAAGGAGGTAGCTAGGAGAGTAAGTGTGAGGGCTCAGGCGTTAAGGTGAGAGGTATTTAAGGCCTCAATAATAGCATCTTTGGAAAAGAATCCTGCTAAAAATGGAGTGCCAGTAAGTGCTAGGCTTCCGATTGTGAGGCAGGAGGAGGTAAAGGGGGTAAGATTGTGTATTCCTCCCATTTTTCGAATATCCTGTTCATCATTTAAGCTATGAATAATTGAGCCGGAGCAAAGGAAGAGTATAGCTTTGAAGAATGCGTGGGTGCAGATGTGGAGAAAGGCTAGTTGTGGTTGATTGAGTCCAATAGTCACTATTATCAGGCCTAGTTGGCTTGATGTAGAGAATGCGACAATCTTTTTGATATCGTTTTGTGTTAGGGCACAGGTGGCGGTAAATAGCGTAGTTAGGGCTCCTAAACATAAGCAGGTGGTTAGGGCTGTTTGGTTGTTTTCTATAAGGGGGTGGAGTCGAATCAATAGGAAGATGCCCGCGACGACTATGGTGCTAGAGTGAAGTAGGGCAGATACCGGCGTAGGGCCTTCTATTGCGGAAGGAAGTCATGGATGAAGTCCAAATTGTGCTGATTTACCGGTGGCGGCTAAAATGAGGCCAAGGAGGGGGAATGTGAGGTCTAGTTCTTTTGAGGAGGCGAATATTTGTTGGATCTCTCATGAGTTAAGGTTTGTTGCGAATCATGCTATGCTTAGGATAAGTCCAATGTCTCCGACTCGGTTATAAATTACAGCTTGTATGGCAGCTGTGTTAGCATCGGCTCGGCCGTATCACCATCCAATGAGGAGGAATGATATAATGCCAACTCCCTCCCAGCCAATAAATAGTTGAAATATATTGTTGGCGGTTACTAGAATGATTATGGCAATTAGGAAGAGGAGAAGGTATTTAAAAAATCGGTTTATATTAGGGTCAGCGTGCATATATCAGGATGCAAATTCGAGAATAGATCAAGTGACATAAAGGGCAATGGGGGTGAAAATAATGGAGTAGTGGTCAAATTTAAAACTGAGATTGATATCAAAAGTTAAGGTGTTCATTCATTGTCAATTGGTAACAATTGTTTCGGTGCCTTGGTCAAGAAAAACAAAGAGGGGTAGGAGGCTTACTAGAAAAGCTATTTTGATAGCGGTTTTCACGTGAGTGAGGGCTCAGTCCTCTTGTCGTGGGGTGGGGTTGAGGGTAGTAATAAGGGGGTAGAGGAGGAGTGCGAAGATTATTAAAAGAGCTGAACTTAAGATAAGGGTAGTCGGGTGCATAGCTTTTACTTGGATTTGCACCAAGAGTTTTTGGTTCCTAAGACCAATGGATGAGCTATTATCCTTTAAAAGCGCGAGTGAACCACGGAATTTAACCAAGGGGGTAGAAGATTAGCAGTCTCTACTATCAACAGATTTCTCTCGGTGGATAAGAGGACTCTAACCTCTGTCTTTAGAATCACAATCTAATGTTTTGGTTAAACTATATCTACAGAAACATCAGCCTCAGATGAGCTCAGGTTTTAGGATCAGGAGGATGATAGGAATAAGGTGTAAAGTGATGAGTAGGTGTTCGCGAGTGTGGGTGGGTTCAAGAGCAATGATGTGGGAGGGTAGGGGTCCTCGTTGGGTTATTAAAAATAGATAGAGAGAGTAGCTTGCTGTAATCAGTGTGCCGATTCCTGTAAGAAGGAGAGTTCAGTATGATCAGTTAAATATGGAAGTGATGATTATCAGTTCTCCTATTAGGTTGGGGAGGGGAGGTAGGGCGAGATTGGCTAAACTAGCTATGAATCATCAAGTGGTTATAAGGGGAAGAACCATTTGTATTCCTCGAGCTAAGAGTATAGTTCGGCTATGTGTGCGCTCGTAGCTAGTGTTAGCCAGGCAGAAGAGTGCTGAGGAGGCAAGACCGTGTGCAATTATAAGGATGATTGCACCAGTGAATCCTCAGGGTGTTTGAATGAGAATGCCCCCTGCAACTAATCCTATATGGCCTACTGAAGAGTATGCAATTAGTGATTTTAGGTCTGTTTGACGCAGGCAGATTGATCCGGTCATAATAATACCTCACAAGGCCAAAATAATGAAGGGGTAGGCTAGTTCTTTGGTTAGTGGGTCTAGTATAACTATTATGCGTATTATACCATATCCTCCAAGTTTAAGAAGAACAGCTGCCAGAATTATGGATCCTGCGATTGGGGCTTCTACATGGGCTTTAGGAAGTCAAAGGTGGACGCCGTATAGCGGTATTTTTACAAGAAAGGCTAAGAGGCAGGCAGCTCATCACAGCTTATCACCCCATGTTAAAAGGTGTAGAGGTTGCGTGTATTGCAGGGTAAATATAGATAGGGTACCATTGTCATTTTGTAAAAGTAGTAAGGCTACGAGAAGGGGTAGGGAGCCGGCTAAGGTGTAGAATAAGAAATAAGTGCCGGCATTAAGGCGTTCTGTTTGATTTCCTCATCGTGTGATGATGATCAGGGTCGGGAGCAGGGTGGCTTCAAATATGATGTAGAACATGATGATTTCCGTAGCTCCAAATGCTAAAATTAAAAATGTTTGGAGGGAGACCAAGAGGGAGATGTAAGTTCGTTGGCGGTTTAAGGGTTCAGGGGAGATGTGGTTTTGGCTGGCAAGAATTATAAGGGGTAGTAATCAGCAGGTTAATACTAGTAAGGGTGTTGATAAAGGGTCAGTTGCTAAATAAAGGTTAGAGGAGGATCATCCGGTCTCTGATGATCATTTAAGTCATGATAAACTTGCCAAGGCAATGATTAAACTTTGGGCAATTGATGTTGTTCAAAGTCACTTCGCAGGGCTTAGCCAGATTGTTGGGAAAAGCATGAGTGTTGGGATTAGGATTTTTAACATTGGAGAAGGTTTAGGCTTTGAAGGCGGTCTGTACCGTGTGTTCGTGCAGTTGCTACCAGGAGGGCTAGACCTGCGCTGGCTTCGCAGGCTGAAAATGCTAGAAGAAGTATGGGAGCCACTGAGTAGCCAGTTGCCTCCATTTGGAGGGCTCAAAGGGAGAGGGCAATAAATAGAGAGAGTATTATTCCTTCTAGGCATAGAAGGGCTGAGAGAAGATGGGTGCGGTGGAATGCAAGTCCTATAAGCCCTAGGATAAAGGCTGAGGTAAAGCTGAAGTGTACTGGTGTCATAAGGCGGTCATGGACTTAAACCATGGTTTTTTGAGCCGAAATCAAGGGTCTTGTTTTGGACTAACTGCCTATTCAGCTCATTCTAAGCCTCCTTGGGTTCATTCATAGATTAAGCCGAGAGTAAGAAGAGCGAGGACGGCGGCCGATCAGGCAAGTGTTAGAGTGGGGGTGATGAGCTGATCTCCCCAGGGAAGGGGAAGGAGAAGGGCAATTTCTAGGTCAAATAGAAGAAAAAGGATGGCGATTAGAAAGAAGCGTAAGGAGAAGGGTAAGCGGGCAGATCCTAGGGGATCGAATCCGCACTCATAGGGGGACAGCTTTTCTGCGTCGGGCGAAATTTGTGGTAGTCAGAAAGAAATGGTGGCTAGTACTGCGGATAGTGTGATGGTGATAGTAATAATTGTTGTAATTAAATTCATTATCTTTCCTTGGACTTTAACCAAGACCGGGTGATTGGAAGTCACTTATACGTATTAATACTAGAAAGATTATGAGCCTCATCAGTAAATAGAGACGTACAGGAAGAGTCATACGACGTCCACAAAATGTCAATATCAGGCGGCAGCTTCAAAGCCAAAGTGATGTTCGGATGTAAAATGGTATTGAACTTGTCGTAATAGGCAGACGGCTAGAAAGGTGGAGCCGATAATTACATGCAAGCCGTGGAATCCTGTGGCGACAAAGAAAGTGGAGCCGTATACACCGTCGGCGATTGTGAATGGAGCTTCGTAGTATTCTATGCCTTGGAGGAAGGTGAAGTAAAATCCTAGTAAGATGGTTAGGGTAAGAGATTGAATGGCTTGTTTTCGTTCTCCTTCCATGATGCTGTGGTGGGCTCATGTAACGGTGACACCAGATGCTAGAAGGACTGCGGTGTTAAGAAGTGGGACTTCAAAGGGATCAAGAGTGATAATGCCTGTGGGGGGTCAGCAGCCTCCTAATTCAGGCGTGGGGGCGAGACTAGAGTGGTAGAAAGCTCAGAAGAAGCCTAAGAAAAAGAATACTTCGGAGGTGATAAATAAGATTATACCGTAGCGTAATCCTTTTTGGACTGGGGGTGTGTGGTGTCCTTGAAAGGTGCCTTCTCGGATAATATCCCGTCATCACTGGTATATGGTGAGAAGCAGTAGAATATTCCCTATGGTTAGTAGTGTTAGTGAATGAAAGTGGAATCAGACTGCAGTGCCTGATGTAAGTAAGAGGGCGGCAATTGCGCCGGTTAGAGGTCAGGGGCTTGGGTCAACCATATGGTATGCGTGTGCTTGGTGTGCCATTAGACGTTTTCTTGTAGGTAGAGGCTTAGGAGAAGAACAAATACATAGGCTTGGATTATGGCAACGGCAATTTCAAGGAGGGTCAATAGGAAAAGAACAATAGAAGTCAGGATTGCCACTGTGGGTATTATAGGCAGGAGAACAAAGGCTGCTGTGGCGATTAGTTGAATTAGAAGATGGCCTGCTGTGAGATTGGCTGTAAGTCGCACACCTAGGGCGAGGGGGCGGATAAAAAGGCTAATTGTTTCGATAATAATGAGAACTGGGATTAGTGGGACAGGAGTTCCTTCAGGCAAGAGGTGTCCGAGGGCAGCGGTGGGTTGGTTTCGTATCCCAATGATCACCGTTGCAAGTCATAGTGGGACTGCGAGGCCTATATTTAAAGAGAGTTGTGTAGTAGGGGTAAATGTGTATGGGAGGAGGCCTAGTATATTTAGGGTAATAAGGAATAATATTAAAGAAGTCAATAGAACTGCTCATTTGTGGCCTCCTAAGTTAAGGGGTAGAAGAAGTTGTTGAGTAAATCGGTTGATGAACCATCCTTGAAGGGTGATAAGGCGGTTATTTAGTCATCGGGTGGAGGGGGTGGGGAAAAGAATTCATGGTAAGGTTAGTGCTAAAGCAATAAGTGGAATACCTAGGTATGTGGGGCTCATAAATTGGTCAAAGAAGCTTAGTGTCATGGTCAGTTTCAGGGTTCAGGTTTAGCTTTTTCAGTGCTTTGTGAAGTAGGCTCATTTGTAAAAGTGTGGCCTAGGACTTTTGGGGGAATAACAGTTAGAAAAACCAGTCATGAGAATACCAAGATGGCAAATCAGGGGGCGGGGTTGAGTTGGGGCATGTCACTAAGGGTGATTGGGGGTCACCAGTCTTTAGCTTAAAAGGCTAACGCTATTCCCGATTTAGCTTCTTAGTGAGGCATCTTCAAGTATTATAGTGGATCATTTCTCGAAGTGTTCTAGGGGTACTGCTTCGACAACGATGGGCATGAAGCTGTGGTTGGCCCCGCAGATTTCAGAACATTGTCCGTAGAATACTCCAGGTCGAGAGGCAATAAAGGCTGTTTGGTTTAATCGTCCTGGCACTGCGTCTATTTTTACACCTAGAGAAGGGACAGCTCAGGAGTGTAGGACGTCTTCAGCCGAGACTAGAACTCGGATTGGGGATTCTACAGGGACAACTATTCGGTGATCTGTTTCTAGAAGGCGAAATTGACCGGGCACCAAATCTTGGGTGGGGACTATGTAAGAGTCAAAGCCTAAATCTTCGTAGTCGGTATATTCGTAGCTTCAGTATCATTGATGGCCCATTGCTTTGATAGTGAGGTGGGGGTCATTAATTTCATCTATGAGGTAGAGAATTCGGAGGGAGGGGAGGGCAATAAGAATAAGGATAACCGCTGGGAGGACGGTTCAAACGATTTCAATTTCCTGAGAATCAAGGATATATTTGTTAGTGAGTTTAGTAGAGACTATTGCTACGATGATATAAAGCACTAGTGTGCTGATAAGAAGAACAATCATAAGAGCGTGGTCGTGGAAGTGAAGAAGTTCTTCTATTACAGGGGAGGCCGCGTCTTGGAATCCTAGTTGTGAGGGATGTGCCATTTTAGCTAAATGCTTAAGACACGCGGGATTTTAACCCACAATTCTGCCTTGACAAGGCAGTGTAAGACTAGTTTTACTAGTGTCTTATGGAAGAAAGTGGCAGAGTGGTTATGCGGTTGGCTTGAAACCAGCACATGGGGGTTCAATTCCTCCCTTTCTCGTTAGTTTGCCTGTACTCGAACAAATGCTGGTTCTTCAAATGTGTGGTAAGGTGGAGGACATCCATGTAGCCATTCTACGTTTGTCGAAGTTAATTCAATTGATGCTACTTCTCGTTTGGCAGCAAAGGCTTCTCAGAGAATAAACAGGAATATAATTACAGCAACTAGGGAGATAAGAGACCCAATTGAGGATACTGTGTTTCATAATGTGTAGGCGTCTGGGTAATCAGAGTATCGCCGTGGTATCCCTGCAAGGCCGAGGAAGTGCTGGGGGAAAAAGGTTAAATTTACGCCAATGAACATAATTCCAAAATGGATTTTGGTTCATGTGCTATGGAGGGTGTACCCTGTAAATAGTGGGAATCAGTGTACGAAAGCGCCCATGATGGCAAAGACAGCTCCCATAGATAGTACATAGTGGAAGTGAGCGACCACGTAATAAGTGTCGTGGAGGACGATGTCTAATGAGGAATTAGCAAGAACAATGCCCGTAAGTCCCCCCACTGTAAACAGGAAAATAAACCCCAGGGCTCAGAGAAGTGGTGTTTCTCATTTGATTGAGCCGCCATGTAATGTAGCTAGTCAGCTAAATACTTTTACTCCTGTTGGGATGGCAATGATTATGGTGGCGGATGTAAAGTAAGCACGAGTGTCTACGTCCATACCGACAGTAAACATATGGTGGGCTCAAACGATGAACCCCAAGAGTCCGATGGCTATCATAGCTCAGACTATTCCCATATACCCGAAAGGTTCTTTTTTACCTGAATAATAGGCAACGATGTGGGAAATTATACCAAAGCCTGGGAGGATAAGAATATAGACTTCCGGATGGCCGAAGAATCAAAAGAGGTGCTGGTACAGGATTGGGTCTCCTCCGCCTGCTGGGTCAAAGAAAGTGGTATTTAGATTTCGGTCTGTAAGTAGTATAGTGATGCCCGCTGCTAAGACGGGGAGAGAAAGTAGTAAGAGAACGGCAGTGACTAAAACAGCTCAAACAAAAAGTGGGGTTTGATACTGAGAAATGGCTGGGGGTTTTATATTAATAATGGTTGTAATAAAATTAATAGCCCCTAAAATTGAGGAAATACCAGCCAAGTGGAGAGAGAAGATAGTTAAATCAACGGAAGCCCCTGCGTGGGCTAGGTTTCCGGCTAGAGGGGGATAGACTGTTCATCCTGTGCCGGCGCCGGCTTCAACCCCAGACGAAGCTAGAAGGAGGAGAAAGGATGGGGGGAGGAGCCAGAAGCTTATGTTATTTATTCGAGGGAATGCTATGTCAGGGGCTCCAATTATAAGTGGGATCAATCAGTTTCCAAAGCCCCCAATTATGATTGGCATGACTATAAAGAAAATTATAACGAAGGCATGGGCTGTGACGATTACGTTATAGATCTGGTCATCCCCTAGAAGAGCTCCGGGTTGACTTAGTTCTGCTCGGATCAAGAGACTTAGGGCTGTGCCGACTATTCCGGCTCAGGCACCAAATACTAAATAGAGGGTGCCAATGTCTTTGTGGTTGGTTGAGAAAAATCATCGTGTGATTGCCACAGGTAGGGTGGCTGAGAGCTTAAGCGGTGGATTGTAGCTCCATAAACAGAGGTTTAAATCCTCTCCTTATCAAGCCCTGTGGTGTACCACATGTTAGATTGCAAATCTAAAGAAGTAGGCTAACAGCCTACCGGGGCTTTCCCCCGCCTCGCCGCCCCTGGTGGCGGGGGAAAGTAGGTGGATGCTCGCTGGATAGAGCGCTTAGCTGTTAACTAAGAGTTTGTAGGATCGAGGCCTTCCCACCTAGAAAGGCTTTAGCTTAATTAAAGTGTCTGGGTTGCATTCAGAAGATGTGGGATAGAGTCCTGCAAGTCTTAAACAAGGGCTGGGAGATTTTCACTCCCGCTTAGAGCTTTGAAGGCTCTTGGTCTAAGTGTTATCCTAAGCCCTTATAAGGTTAATACTGCAGTCATAGCTGGGGTGAGGGGGAGTAAGCCTAAGGCTAAGATAGTAACAATTGAGAGGGGCAAGGTAAGGTGGGTGAAGTCGAGGCGTCAGGGGGCGGTGGCAGTTAGAGTGTTGGGGTAAATAGTGAGTGTTATGGCGTAACAGAGGCGCAGATAAAAGTAGAGACTAAGGAGGGCTGCTATAGCAGCTAGTGTGGCAGACAGTGGAAGTCCTTGTTTTGTTAGTTCTTGCAGAATAAGTCATTTGGGTATAAAGCCTGAGAGAGGTGGGAGACCTCCTAGAGAGAGGAGAACAAGAGTAGTTAGTGCGGCGAGAGTGGGGGCTTTCGTTCATGAGGTTGCAAGGGTGTTGATAGTTAGGGAATTGTTGGTTTTTAGTGCAAGGAATGCTGAAGAGGTTATGATGATATAAAGGAGAAGGCTGAGGAGTGTCAGGGAGGGTGCAAATTGTAAGATTAACACTATTCATCCTAGGTGGGCAATTGAAGAGTATGCTAAAATTTTACGTAGCTGGGTTTGGTTAAGTCCTCCTCAACCCCCCACTAGAGTTGATAGAAGACCTAGTGTAATAAGTAGAGAAGAGTTGATAGTTGGGGCTACTTGAATTATAAGTGCAAAGGGTGCGAGTTTTTGTCAGGTTGAAAGGATTAATCCTGTGGTGAGTTCAATCCCTTGAAGAACTTCTGGTAATCAGAAATGAACGGGGGCTAGTCCGAGTTTAAGTGCTAAGGCCAGTATTACAGTTGTAGTAGCTAAGGGGTGGGATAGTTGGTGAATTTCTCATTCTCCAACCAGTCAAGCATTGGTAGTGCTGGCAAAGAGGATCATTGCTGCGGCAGTTGCTTGTGTTAAAAAGTATTTGGTTGTAGCTTCAATTGCTCGGGGGTGGTGCTGTCGTGCTATGATTGGAATAATAGCAAGGGTATTAATTTCTAGACCTATTCATGCAAGAAGTCAGTGGGAACTGGCAAAGGTGAGGACCGTGCCTAGGCCTAGGCTGGAAAGTAAAATAGTGAGTACATAGGGGTTCATTAGTAAAGGAAGGATTTTAACCAACATATTTGGGGTATGGGCCCAAAAGCTTAATTAGCTGACTTTACTAGAAAGTGGTGTAGTGGAAGCACCAAGAGTTTTGATCTCTTGAGGATGGGTTCGAGCCCCTTCTCTCTAGAATTGAGGGGACTTGAACCCCTATCAGCCACGCTATCAAGGTGGTCCTTAAGCATTCAGGCACAATTCCTTGTGAAGTTAAAGTTGGGGAGGGAGGCCTGCTATAGCAATAGGGAGTGCAAGGTGTCATAGGACAAGGGCTAAAGTCAGAGGTAGGAAGCTTTTTCAAACTAAGTGTATAAGTTGGTCGTACCGAAATCGGGGGTAGGATGCTCGTACTCATAAGAATACAACGGAGAGTAGGGCAGCTTTTGTTATGAGATTAAGGGCTGTTAGTTCAGGGAGAGTTGGGATATGGGATGCGCCCAGGAATAGGATGGCTGAGAGTGTATTTATTAGAAGGATATTAGCGTATTCGGCTAAGAAAAAAAGGGCGAAGGGTCCCCCAGCATATTCTACATTAAATCCGGAGACTAATTCTGATTCTCCTTCTGTGAGGTCAAATGGTGCACGGTTTGTCTCAGCTAGGGTTGAGATGTATCATATGGCGGCAAGGGGTCAGGCTGGTACAAGTAGTCAGATACTTTCTTGAGCAACGTTGAAGGTTTGGAGTGTGAATCCGCCTGTAAAAATAATCACGCTTAGTAAGATTAGGCCTAGGCTGACTTCATAGGAAATAGTTTGTGCTACTGCTCGTAGGGCTCCGATTAAGGCATATTTGGAATTTGAAGCTCATCCTGAACCTAAAATAGAGTACACAGCGAGGCTAGAGAGTGCCAGGACAAATAATACCCCTAGGTTTAGGTCTGTAACGGGGTAGGGGATTGGTATGGGGGCTCATAAAGTGAGTGCAAGTGTTAAGGCAAGTATTGGTGTGGCAAGAAATAGGAAGGGGGAAGAGGTGGATGGTCGAACTGGCTCTTTAATAAATAGCTTAAGGCCGTCTGCAATGGGTTGAAGTAACCCATATGGACCAACAATATTAGGTCCCTTTCGAAGTTGCATGTACCCGAGAACTTTTCGTTCGAGGAGGGTGAGGAAAGCAACTGCTAGGAGAACAGGCACAATGTATACGAGTGGGTTAATAACATGGGTGATAAGGGTAGTCATAGCTAAGGAGAGGACTTGAACCTCTGAAAAAGAGGGCTTAGGCCTCTCGCAATTACCGGGCTCTGCCACCTTAGCGCGCCGTTCTTTTAGGCACAATCTTGGTGTGCCCCCTTGTCTGTTTTAGTTGCCTTCATCAGGTGGGGGTGGGGCGTGCCTAAAGCATGGGCCCCTTCTTTCCGGTCCTTTCGTACTAGGAAACATCACTTCATAGATAGAAACTGACCTGGATTACTCCGGTCTGAACTCAGATCACGTAGGACTTTAATCGTTGAACAAACGAACCCTTAATAGCGGCTGCACCATTAGGATGTCCTGATCCAACATCGAGGTCGTAAACCCCCTCGTCGATAGGGACTCTGGGAGAGGATTGCGCTGTTATCCCTAGGGTAACTCGGTCCGTTGATCGGCGTTCGCCGGATCATTTTTGGTCAGAAATTCTGGTGCTTAGAGTTGTAGCTCTTGGCTGTGGGGGCAGTGCCCCCAGTCCACATGGGGGCTTTGTTTTCCCCCGCGGTCGCCCCAACCAAAGACATATGGGCTAGGGGTCACTGCGTTTTTACTTGTTAGTTCAAGGTTGCTTGACGTGATCTGCCTGGTGTCTAAAGCTCCATAGGGTCTTCTCGTCTTATGTGCTTATGTCCGCTTCTGCACGGGCAGATCAATTTCATTGACTTGGAAGAGGAGACAGCTAAGCCCTCGTGATGCCGTTCATACAGGTCTTCATTTAAAAGACAAGTGATTGCGCTACCTTCGCACGGTCAAAATACCGCGGCCGTTAAACCCATAGTCACAGGGCAGGCGGGACCTCTTATGCTTTGATTTGCAAGAGGCGATGTTTTTGGTAAACAGGCGAGGCTTGTGTTTGCCGAGTTCCTTCTCTTCCTTTGGGTCTTTCCCTGTGGGCACTCCTGTGTGGGGTTAACGATTTATTGGTGTAGGCTCTTCTTGGTGTTTATTCTGGCCTACAGTTCCCTCTTGGCTTGGGTTCGTTATTTGTCGGTGGGGGGTCCGGTCCGACTTACACATGTGCTGGGAGAGGGTTATTCCCTCTTATTACTCATTCTAGCATAATCTCTTCCATGGTGGCATGGAATGGCTTAGTACGGTTAGGGGGTAGGATTTCTTATCAGGATAAGAGGCTTATATCTGTCTGAGCTTTAACGCTTTCTATGCAGGTGGCTGCTCTTAGGCCCACTGTAACAGGTTACCTTAGTAATTATGATCCTTAGCCGCCTGTTAAGGTTGTGTCCTTGTTCAAAGGAGCTGTACCTCCTTTGACTAACTCCCTTGGTTTCTTTGGGACAAGGTTAGTTTTACCTTGAGGTCCTAAGAAGGCCAGGGGGCTGAACTTCTATTCATTTCCTAAGCAACCAGCTATAACTAGGCTCGATAGGTTTATCACCTCTACTCGGGGCTCGTCCCACTCTTTTGCCACAGAGACGGGTTGGCCCTATAATAGGCTGTCCCGGAGTAGCTCGTCTAGTTTCGGGGGCCTGAACTAAAGTTCTCTTTGCCCAGGTTTGCTGGCTAAATCATGATGCAAAAGGTACGAGATTTAATCTCTGCTTTTCTAGGCTTAAATGGGTTGTTTCAGTTCTCTTTCAGCTTTCCCTTGCGGTACTTTCTCTGTTGCTCGATTATTTCCTTTTCCGTCGCCCGTACTAAGGTGGAAAAATGGTTTGTTAACTTAGTTCTAAGTCTTTTAGGGGTATGTATGTTGTGGTGTTAGACCAAGGTGTGGGCTAGCTAGTCAGCTCAGGGTGACCCGAATTGCACGGATGTCTTCTCGGTGTAAGGGAGGTGCTTTTCTATCTTAGCTACACTCTGGTTATTCCAAGTGCACCTTCCGGTACACTTACCATGTTACGACTTGCCTCCCCTTTGTTCGGTTAACTTCTTAGTTAGAAGGATAAATTGAACTTGGGGAGAGTGACGGGCGGTGTGTGCGCGCCTCAGAGCCAGTTTCAAGAGAACTCTCTGTTTTCTGTTTACTGCTAAATCCACCTTCGGACGCTGGTTTCACAGCGTGGTTCGTAGTGCTCTAATTTAGAGAATGTAGCCCATTTCTTCCCACCCCATGCGCTACACCTCGACCTGACGTTTTGGGTTTTGCCCATTTTGCTTACTATAAGGCCTTCACAGGGTAAGCTGACGACGGTGGTATATAGGCGGGGAAAACAAGAGGTGGTGAGGTTGAACGGGGGTTATCGGTTCTAGAACAGGCTCCTCTAGGTGGGTCTGAGGCACCGCCAAGTCCTTTGGGTTTTAAGCTGGCGCTTGTAGTTCCCTGGCGGATATCAGTTGTATGTTTTTATCAAAGTTTACGGCTAGGCATAGTGGGGTATCTAATCCCAGTTTGTGTCGTAGCTGTCGTGGGTTCAGGTATAATTAAAGCTGCTTTCGCAGTAGGTCTTCGTGCCCCCAGGTGCGTATGACGGCTAAGGGGGTGTTCGGCTTTATTAAATACTTTTTCATAACCACTCTTTACGCCGGTAACCATCAACTAGGGCCTCTCGTATAACCGCGGTGGCTGGCACGAGTTTTACCGGCCCTCTTAACCTTAACTAAGTCAAGCTTTCGCTTATGGCTTAATGTCTATCACTGCTGAGTTTCCTTGGGGGTGTGGCTTAGCAAGGCGTCTTGGGCTGCCGGGGCGTGCCTGATGCCGGCTCCTCGTCCCCGGGCAGGGGATTAAGGGCATCCTCACAGGAATGCGGAGACTTGCATGTGTAAGTTCAGTTAAAGCTGATGGTAAAGTCAGGACCAAGCCTTTGTGCCTTCGGGACTTTCTAGGGTCCGTCATAACAGCTTCAGTGTTATGCTTTAGTTAAGCTACGCTAGCAATGGGTCTTGAATACATTTAATTGTGAAGGGGGGGGTCTGATGACAGTGTTGTCGGTGCCAAATGCCATAAAGTGTGTTAAAAAGTTTATTAATGTATACTTTAATTGTGAAGGGGGGCCTGATGACAGTGTTGTCGGTGCCAAATGCCATAAAGTGTGTTAAAAAGTTTATTAATGTATACTTTAATTGTGAAGGGGGGCCTGATGACAGTGTTGTCGGTGCCAAATGCCATAAAGTGTGTTAAAAAGTTTATTAATGTATACTTTAACAAAAATTAGCGCTGTTGAGACCTCCTGGTTTAGGGGTTTGACAGGAACACAAGGATCGTTCAGCGTAGGGGGGTAGGGGGGTTTGTCGCGCAGAAGCCGGGGATCTATTAGATATCTGTGAGGATGGAATTGGACCTTATGCACTTGATATCCAAGTATGTGGTTCTTTATAAAATATCATTCTATAATGATACATTAGTTCTCTGGAATTCAAGATCTAGTTCGACCTTGTTAGACTTCTTTGCTTGCACTTGTATATGCAAGCTGAAAGGAAAAAAAAAAAAAAGAGAACCCTATGCATATAAGAGAACGCCCGGCTTGGTGGGTAACGGGCAATAAGATTGACACCATTAACCAGATGCATTACATTCGGCTTTCAGGGGCTGGTTTCTTAAGGATAGCCCTTGATATAGGAACCAAATGCCAGGAATAATTCACGAGATGCTACCTAATACGATTTCTGCCCCCGACCATCAATAGGAGTATGCCTACTGATAAATCGTTGGTCGGTTCTTACTACATGAAGCAGGACCGATGCTGAAAGTTGGTGGGTAAAGACGGAGCTCGTGTTAGCTGAAGGTTTGTGGTGTAGCAATTAATCAGGTTAAAACATCTTAGTTGGTGGTTATCCGTGTTTTGCTTAATGTAAACCTTGGATTTGTGCTGATGTATGAGGGGTTGAAACCACTTATGTTGATAATACATATAATGTACTACTCACGTGCAATATTATATATGGGTAAATACATAATATGTAATATAATACATAAGTGTTATATCGTACTGACTTGTAAGATATAACATTTATTATTGTACATTGGCGCC